ATATAATAAATAAAAATTAATAAATATAAATAAATTTAAATAAAATATAAAAATATATAAATATAAATATATTATAAATATATAAATAAATATATAAAATATATATATATATATAAATATAATAAATAATATAAATAATAATATAAAAATATAATAAATAATAATATAAATATAAAATAAATAATAAATATAATATAATAATATATTTTAATTATAAATAAAAATATTATAAATAAAAATAATATAAATTAAATATTAAAAATATTAAATAAAATATTAAATAATAATAATTAAAATATTAAATAATAATAATATAAAATATAATTTAGTATTACAATAGAATAAAAATATTAATTATTAATAATTATTAATATTAATATAGTATTATAGTAGTAATAATACTATAATATACTAAAGCTAAAGTTAAAGTAGAAAGAAAAAAAAATAATAATAGAGGAACCCCCCTTGACAGTAATATATGTTGTATATGTAAATTCTAGATATGAAAAGAGGCATAATTCATCCAGCAAAGGGAAAAGCAAAATAATAGGTGCACAACACAAATCAAAACAAATCAAATAAAATATTAATAATAATACAAAAAAAATACAATACAATATAAAATATAAATTGTATATAAATTGTAAAAGAAAATAAAGTAAAGAACAATGGTCAATGAGATAAAAATTATGAATAAAAAAATTCAGGTTCTAATTTAATATTCATAGCATATTCATAGATAATAGATAATCTAATCTAGACGGTTATTTCTAAAAGGATAGGGAAATGAAATACACTGACTCATGATTCTTATTCATCCACTTGTGAAAAAGGATTGGTTGGCTCGTTGAATTGAAAATTTACTCATTCAATGAGTAAAGGATTGAATTGGATTCGATTGGGTGGTACCAACTTAATCGAATGCTAACTCACATTTACTTCTTATGGATTATGGAATTAACCGATCAACTTGCTACCGGATATTTATTTTTCGATTCAGTACTAAAAAAAAAAAATTTCGACATATTTTTATTATTATGATTTACGATTATGAGAAGCAATACCACGACTTCTGATCCTGCGGTTTCCGCACTTGAAGAACAAAACCTAGGGCGTATCGCTCAAATTATTGGCCCAGTACTGGATGTCATTTTTCCACCGGGCAAGATGCCTAATATTTATAATGCTTTGGTAATTAAGGGTCGAGATACTGTCGGTCAGCAAATTAATGTAACTTGTGAGGTACAACAATTATTAGGAAATAATCGAGTGAGAGCTGTAGCTATGAGCGCTACAGATGGTCTGATGAGAGGAATGAAGGTGATTGACACGAGAGCTCCTCTAAGTGTTCCAGTCGGCGGAGCTACTCTCGGACGGATTTTCAACGTTCTTGGAGAGCCCGTTGATAATTTTGGTCCTGTTGATACTCGCACAACATCTCCTATTCATAGATCTGCACCCGCCTTCATACAGTTAGATACGAAATTATCAATCTTTGAAACAGGGATTAAAGTGGTGGATCTTTTAGCCCCCTATCGCCGTGGCGGAAAAATCGGACTATTTGGGGGAGCTGGGGTGGGTAAAACAGTACTCATCATGGAATTGATCAACAACATTGCCAAAGCTCATGGAGGCGTATCCGTATTTGGCGGAGTAGGGGAACGTACTCGTGAAGGAAATGATCTCTACATGGAAATGAAAGAATCCGGGGTGATTAATGAAAAAAATCTTGGAGAATCCAAAGTAGCTCTAGTCTATGGTCAAATGAATGAACCTCCAGGAGCTCGTATGAGAGTTGGCTTGACTGCCCTAACCATGGCGGAATATTTCCGTGATGTTAATCAGCAAGACGTACTTCTATTCATCGACAATATCTTTCGTTTCGTTCAAGCGGGGTCCGAAGTATCTGCCTTATTAGGTAGAATGCCTTCCGCAGTGGGTTATCAACCTACCCTTAGTACAGAAATGGGTTCTTTGCAAGAAAGAATTACTTCTACCAAAGAAGGATCTATAACATCGATCCAAGCAGTTTATGTACCTGCGGATGATTTGACCGACCCTGCTCCTGCCACGACATTTGCACATTTAGATGCTACTACCGTATTATCAAGAGGATTAGCTGCCAAAGGCATTTATCCAGCAGTAGATCCCTTAGATTCAACGTCAACCATGTTACAACCTCGGATCGTTGGCGAGGAACATTATGAAACTGCTCAAAGAGTTAAGCAAACTTCACAACGTTACAAAGAACTTCAGGACATTATAGCTATCCTTGGGTTGGACGAATTATCCGAAGAAGATCGTTTAACTGTAGCAAGAGCACGAAAAATTGAGCGTTTCTTATCACAACCCTTCTTTGTGGCAGAAGTCTTTACTGGTTCTCCGGGGAAATATGTTGATCTCGCAGAAACAATTCGGGGGTTTCAACTCATCCTTTCCGGAGAATTAGATGGTCTTCCCGAACAGGCCTTTTATTTGGTGGGTAACATCGATGAAGCTACCGCGAAAGCTATTAACTTAGAAGAGGAGAGCAAATTGAAGAAATGACCTTAAATCTTTGTGTACTGACTCCTAATCGAATTATTTGGGATTCCGAAGTGAAAGAAATTATTTTATCTACGAATAGTGGAAAAATTGGCGTATTACCAAACCATGCCCCCATTGCCACGGCTGTAGATATAGGTCTTTTGAGAATACGGCTAAACGACCAATGGTTAACAGTGGCTCTTATGGGCGGTTTCGCTAGAATAAGTAATAATGAGATCACCATTTTAGGAAATGATGCGGAAATTAGTACTGACATTGATGCACAAGAAGCTCAACAAACTCTTGAAATAGCGGAAGATAACTTGAGTAGAGCTGAGGGTAAGAGACAAGCAATTGAGTCAAATCTAGCTCTCAGACGAGCTAGGACACGAGTAGAGGCTGTCAATGTGATTTCCTAATAGTAGTCAATACATTCAATAAAAATAAAAAGAATCAAAAAAATAAAATAATTTAAAGAGTTCCTTATTATACACTACATTTTGATTCCACAAATTGAACACAATGAAGTCTAATCTGATTAATCTGATGATAGAACGAAAAAAAGAGGATGGGTAGAAAAACTTATTAGATACCTGATTCCATGGTATCTAATAAGTTCTACCTACTATTGGATTTGAACCAATGACTCCTGCCGTATGAAAGCAATACTCTAACCACTGGGTTAAGTAGGTTATTTATCACCACAAAAAAGGTCTTCATCACTTCGAAGGATTATAGTTAAAATATGCTTTCTAAGCAATATAAATATATATTTTATACCAGTAAACGGGTCGGAGAGTTATCATATGCATATGGGATACCCTTCTTGACAAGAAATTGTCTCTATGTTAAAGTTAAAATAGTTATGAAAAGGGCTATAGCTCAGTTAGGTAGAGCACCTCGTTTACACGTGCGCCAATGCTTTTCAAGGGAGCCCATTATGCAATGACCATAATTGATCTTTTTGATAAGTCTATGTCTTACTCCGTACCGTATATTCGAGAGAACAAGAGAAAAATAGCCTGACAAATATTTGGTTCGATCCGATTCTGGTGCGAATTCCAATGCCAAATCAATCAAATAGAACATGCCATTGTAAGGTAAATGCCCAGTCTATTCAATGCCAGGCATAATGAGTATAAGGGTCTCAAAAGAACCTCTTTTCGTCCTATGAGCTTTGAGGTGTATGAAGTCTCATATTTTACTCTTGCTGCGGAGCGATAGAGACTCCATTTCACTTAGGTTGATCTAGGCCGAAGGCAGACCTAAATCAAGGTCACTCTTCTTTGAAACACTTTGGTATTGCTCCTAGATCAGGATACAAATAATGAATCAGAGCACATGGAACCGTCTCATTATCTTTTTATCTTCCTGTAAAGAAAAAATATGGTGGACTAACTGATCTTTACATCAGTTGATGAAAGAGCCCAATGCAACAAAATGCATGTTGGGTCTTTGAAACAGTTCGAATCATTTCGATAATAATAAGTTTTCTCTGTTTTACCGAGAAGGTCTACGGTTCGAGTCCGTATAGCCCTAATACATTATACATTCCAATTCCATTTTTGTTTTGTATATAGATTTTAGTAGTTTTTTTTTAATAGTAGGAACAATAAAATAAACACAATAATTCATTTCAACGGGCCCAATTGGTATTTGTCAAATCTCGGATCAAATACCCATATCTCTTCATCCACTTTCATGAATGAATTACTTTTTCCTCTTTTATTGCCCACGATCAAAGAGTTAGTTATACACTAACTAGGGGGTTTGGTATACCCAAACCCAGCTAAAGACTTCAACCTGACCCAAGCAAATCCAATACTAAGTCGCATGGATCTAGGACCTATTCTTTTCTTGATCTTGAGTATTTGTGGATAATCACTTTTTGGCTGAACAACAAACCTAATAGATTCTTTAAATTTTTAATTTGCTTCATTAATAGGCTCGCGATTCTACTTTGATCGTTATGGGTTGGTGTCAAGATCGAGCCCAAGACAAGCAGACCTCATGTTAACAGCCGGAACAGTAACAATTAAAATGGCTCCCTCTTTAGTAAGATTATATGAGCAAATGCCTGAACCAAAATATGTAATTGCTATGGGAGCCTATACTATTATAGGATATAGGAGGGATGTTCAGTACTGATTCTTATAGTACTGTTCGCGGAGTCGATAAACTAATTCCTGTGGATGTGGCTGTCCGCCTAAGCCAGAGTCAATTATAAATGTTATAACGAAACTTCATAAGAAGATATCTAAAAAAATCTTTTAAGTTTGAAGATAGAACTGTGTATCAACAGGAGAATCGATGTTTTACTACTAGTCACAAGTTTTACCTTCGACGCAGTACTCATACTGGAAATTATGATCAAGGATTATTCTATCAATCACCATCTACTTCAAGAGATACCTTTTGAATTTTAATTTGAAAAAGATTTAAAATCCAAAGGGTTAGTATCTTCCTACGAATTAGTTAATCAGGCAGGGTTCCTTTGTGCAGAATAAGAAAGAGTAGGTCAGTCTTTAACAATTTCATTGTCAATGTGAAGTATGAAGTATTGATACAAAGAAAAATGTGGGAGAGATGAAGAAGATGCAAGTTCGTTTATCTCATTGTCTAGTCAAGCATTGAGCTAGTTCATAGATCTTTAGGCTTTGATTGCCAAGGAATAAAGACTTTACAAATAAAAACCGAAGATTGGGACTCCATTGCTGTCATTTTATATGTATATGGTTACAATTATTTACGCTCCCAGTGTGCCTATGATGTAGCACCAGGCAGATTTAGCTAGTGTGTATCACCTTGACGAAAATACGGTATGGTATAGATAAACCATAGGAGGTATGCATAAAAGTATTTGCCCCCAGGAGTAATCCTAGAACCCCGTCCGTTTTCTGGATTTTGAGAAGTGCTAATTTTAAGGAACGGGAATCTTATGATATGTTGGGAATTTCTTATGAGTTATGAGAATCATCCTCGCCTTAAACGTATCTTGATGCCTGAAAGTTGTATGGGGCTGGCCCTTACGTAAAGACTATATTACTCCCAATTTCTATGAAATACAAGATGCTCTTTGAATGACAATAAACTCCTTTTTACTTATACGACACGAATCCAGATTTCATTTCAATCAAAGAACATTTTTACATTCCCTTCTAGATGAAATAGAGTAACTGGATTTTAATTCGTATGGGGGGGCGGCTAAAAAAAAAGAGGCTCTCATTGATATTCCCAAATTGGGAAGATATCATATACATTTTGTATGAGCAGAAAGACTAGGATGAGTTCTGCACCATGAACTTTGTACCACGCACATCACTTAGGGGGGGCCCCGGAAAGTAACTTGAGCAAGAGTGAGAAAAAAAAATATGAAAAAAAAAAGAGGGAAGAGACAAAATGAAAAATGAAAGGAATCGGGGTTGATTTGTACTGTGTCTGAAAAACATCCTTTCTATTCCTATCCTTTCATTCTGAATCTTTTTATCTAATTTATATATGATATTTGAGATATATACGAAAATTTAACATCCTTTTAAAATTTTAAATAAGATCAAAGTATGAACAGAGAGTAAAAAAATAAAAATGAAAAGGAAAGTAAAGCATATGTATCCCGATCCGTATCAATGAATTTCATTTGTATGAGGTATGAATATCTATACGATATCCGATACATTATTCACGTGTCAGGAACCAGATTTGAACTGGTGACACGAGGATTTTCAGTCCTCTGCTCTACCAACTGAGCTATCCCGACCATTTTCTGTGCATCATCCTAGCGGAGTACTTGTATCTATGTCAATGAAAAGAACTAAAAAAAGTCTTAACAAATTGGACGTAGCCCCTCAATTTCTTAGATCTTCAAAACAAAAAGAAGACTTTCTTTTAAAATGTAAGGATAATGATATGGACTGTGAATGATTCAATAACGGAGATTCCTTGAATCTATACATATATGTTTATTTGTACAGGTATCGTATCTATACAAATGAAATTGGATTGTAAGAAGAAACTGAGGATTTATATTCGGATCCGTTTGTGAAAGAACAGAGTGAATGAAATGAGAAAGATATTGAATTTTGTTTGAACTGAACCACTGATGAAAAAAAAAATAGGATAAAAAAAATAAATTAAGAGTAGGTAAAATGGGCTTTTCTTGGGGATAGAGGGACTTGAACCCTCACGATTTTTAAAGTCGACGGATTTTCCTCTTACTATAAATTTCATTGTTGTCGGTATTGACATGTAAAATGGGACTCTCTCTTTATTCTCGTCCAATTAATTTTCAAAAGATCTATGAAACTCTTGAATGAATCATTTGATCAATGAATATTCGAATTCTATTCCCTTTTCAACTTCAATTGGAATGGATTCAGAATAACTCTTCCATTTTTAATAGATTTTTTTGATCCTTCTAATTAATATAGAATCTAAATATCGAAATAGAGGGTTGTGATTAATCGTTTCCTATGTCAGTATGTATTAGGTATATAAGCTTATCCTTTCTTTACTGTCATTTCTATCATTTAGATAGAAATGATTTTTGCTACTAACGTAGTCAATTTCATTCGTTAGAACAGCTTCCATTGAGTCTCTGCACCTATCCCTTTTTATTCTCATTTTCCATTTTTTTTTTTATAAAGATTTGGCTCAGGATTGCCCATTTTTAGTTCCAGGGTTTCTCTGAATTTGGAAGTTACCACTTAGCAAGTTTCCATACCAAGGCTCAATCCAATCAAGTCCGTAGCGTCTACCAATTTCGCCATATCCCCCTTTGCTTTGATATTTGATAATATTTGATACAAGGATCCAGTTGTAATTTCATCCACCTCTTTCATTGATCTTGTAACTGTTGAATTCATTAGTTAATGATTCCTATATCGAAAAAGTGTATGCTGCTATTTTATTTTTTTGGACATCCTTTATTCTATCATTTCATCTCTATTGGATGAACCCTATTTGTTTCAATCCGAAATGATTCTATCATTGATGTATCCGCAATTCAATATGGATAGATATATCCCACATATATCTATGCCTTTACTCCCCCTTCATTTTTACAGCGCAATTAAAAATAGTGGAACGGTCGATATTCATTCTTTTTTAACAATTCGTCCTCTTGTGTATAATGATAGAATACAAGTTTTTATCAGTTTTAGTCATGGATTTACATTATTCGAATAGAAATCAATAGAATATGATTCTCTTTAGTTTTTCAATATTTACACTATATTATCTATTAGGATATAGATAGTTTCGTTACGTGAAATTTTGATTTATAGTATAGTTTTATAGTTACACCATTAGAATGAGAATGAATTATCATAAAATAATAATAATATTATTGAAGATTGAATTTAAGATTGGATTTATTGTATTGATTTCATATCCATCTTTATTTCATATTTTATTTCATATTCATCTTCATATTAATCTCATATTCATCTTCATATTAATCATATCATATTCAAAATAGTAAGAATTAAATTCTAAATTCTATATTTCGATTATTTAATATTATATAATTATATAATTTATTTTATATAATTTATTATTTATTTAATTATTTAATATTATATAATTATATAATTTATTTTATATAATTTATTATTTATTTAATTATTTAATATTTATAATTATATAATTATTTTATATAATTTATTATTTATTTAATTATTTAATATTTATAATTATTTTATTTTTATATTATATTATAAATATTATAATATTATATTTTTATATATATTTTTATTATATATTATTATATTTTATTATATTAATATGTTTATATTAGTTTAGATTATAATTATATTAGTATATTAGTATATTATACTATTATATTAGAATTATAATTTCATTAATATGATAATATGGAATTTAATTTCTTTATACTTTAATATATATCTAGATATAAAAATTTCTTTATACTTTATATCTAGATTCTAGATATAAATAAGATATAAATAATCTAAATGGTTTTCTTTTCTATTTTCTAATTTATAAATAAAATCTATAACTAATAACTATAAATAGAATAAATAAATAAGATAAATAAGAATAGAAATATAGAAGAATTTAAAATAATCAAAAAATTAAAAAAAAAAAGAAGAAGAATCACTAGGTAATAGCTAAGATCTGAGAGTTTCCTATACACTATTGATCTTATATCCGCCCGCTTAGCTCAGAGGTTAGAGCATCGCATTTGTAATGCGATGGTCATCGGTTCGATTCCGATAGCCGGCTCTTTTTATTTATCGATCTTTTTCTTTGCATGATTGAAAATATCTACTCTCGCTTTCTCTAAATGTCGAGTTCTTATGTCATGATAACTTGCAGCTATAGCTATGAATAAAAAAAGTTAACTAGATCTCTACAGAATAAATTTTAAAACGTAGCCTTCACTTGAACTTCCTATATATACAAAAAATAAAAATATTGATAAAATTTATTTCATTCTGTTTTGTAGTACTTCATTAGATTGAGTTTTGCTTTGCTGATCCTTTAGTTCAGTCTGAATTTATATTTATATTATATATATTATTATTATATTTTTATTATATTTATTATATTTTATATTTATATTTTGTTTATATTTTTTTATTATTTAATTATTTATTATTATTTTTTTTTTTTTAATGAAAGTGAATCAAAAAGGGAGCCTTTATTTATATGTCTCGTTACAGAGGACCTCGTTTCAAAAAAATACGCCGTCTGGGGTCTTTACCGGGGCTAACTAGTAAAAGACCCAGATCCGTAAGTGATCTTCAAACCCAATTGCGCTCTGGAAAAAGATCACAATATCGTATTCGTTTAGAAGAGAAACAGAAATTGCGTTTTCATTATGGTCTGGCAGAGCGACAATTACTTAAATATGTGCATATTGCTGGAAAAGCCAAAGGGTCAACAGGCCAAGTTTTACTACAACTACTCGAGATGCGTTTGGATAACATCCTTTTTCGATTAGGTATGGCTTCGACCATACCTGGAGCCAGACAATTAGTTAACCATAGACACATTTTAGTTAATGGTCGTATAGTGGATATACCAAGTTATCGTTGCAAACCCCGAGATATTATTACTACGAAGGATAAAGAAAGATCGAAAGCTCTGATTCAAAATCATCTTGGTTTATCACCCCGCGGGGAATTGCCAAACCATTTGACTATTGATTCCTTACAATATAAAGGATTTGTAAATCAAATAATTGATAATAAATCAATCGGTTTGAAAATAAATGAGTTGTTGGTCGTAGAATATTATTCCCGTCAGACTTGATTCTAACTAAAATAAAAAAAGCAAGGTTCATACAATTTTGACTCCTTTCGCTGAAGTAAATAGAGTACCTTGTCTCACTCACATATCAAAAATGGATCGACAATAGGATTCTTTTTCTCCTTTTCAATATCAATACGATATTTCACGATATTTCTATTTGTATTTTACATATCACAGGCTCTAATTAGGGATAGAGGATCTCTATCAAATAAGGACTGTTAGAATAATGATATCAACTCTTATTTGATTTGACACGTAACGTTGATAAATGAAAAGAAAAGGAGAGAGAGGGATTCGAACCCTCGGTAAACAAAAGTCCACATAGCAGTTCCAATGCTACGCCTTGAACCACTCAGCCATCTCTCCTACAGAATCTTATTGTTATTCTTGACCAAAACCCGAATGAATAGCCAGTCATTCATCTTAATTGTAGTACAGGTATGACTGCCTGATGGTTCCATAGGAAGAAAAGTTTTTTTTTCCAATTTCATATTTATCAACAACAACTTCTTTCATTAGGTACCCCATGCCCATGATTTATTCAAAATTCATGAATCGCCCGATTCATTTTTCGATTTCAACTGTATGGCGTGGCACATATACGTTATGCAAACAAAATAAAATAAAAGATGGTTACCTTATTTTTTTATCATTGAATGATTATTCAATTCTTTTTCCTTTTCATAACCAAATCAAAACTTCTCGAGTTATCAAAATAAATCCATAGGAAACTTGGTTATTCAACTTAGATGAAATAGTAATAGTATACTATTATACTACGAAATTGGAATTAAATATAATCTGATTCAACTATTTCATTTCATCTTTGTCAAAAAGGGGGACAATTTGTGACCCACATTTTTCCAATTAGTCTGTTTTTATGTTATTTTGTACTGTACAATTCCTTTTTTGTGGGATCATTTTCCCCGAAGGGGAATGAGAATAATTATAGAATGAATTGCTAATTATGCCTAGATCTAGAATAAATGGAAATTTTATTGATAAGACCTCCTCAATTGTAGCCAATATCTTATTACGAATAATTCCGACAACGTCAGTAGAAAAAAAGGCATTTACCTATTACAGAGATGGTGCGATTTGATTCTTTTCTTGTTTTTTTACTCCTCAGTTTTACGAGAAAAAGAACGTAGTTAGGAATAGAAAAAAACAAATTAGTGAAAAAAACCTACGCTTGGTGAAGGTGAAGTTTAGAGATAGAGCAATTCCTTCTGTCGTGTATCCTCGATTGATGCAGCCTTAGATGCTTCAATTATCGATTTTAGTATTGAGCGAAAGGTTACATCTATAGGTATAGGTTCTTTATTGGAGGGCAATCCTACTTCATTAGTACCAATAGGTGGCATCGTGGAAAAAGCACTACACCTAGGAATCAACAACACGAAAACTTTGTTATAAATAACCCTTTTCCTTATCGGTATCGGGACTAACAAGAGTGGTTGGGAAAACTAAGATCCATCTCATTCGTGCTTTGGGTACCCGTATAACCATCAAAGACCGTTGAAGTGACTAATTCCTGGAAATCGTAAGCGTTGAGTACAAAGAAATTGTTGGAGTTACCATTTCCATTTCTATCTATCACTAATACGATTGGTGGTAAGAAAAACCTCTTGTGGGAAGGCTGGCTAGAAATTTCTTGTAAAAATACCAGCTCCTGTCAGTTCATAATGAGAATAGTTAAATTTTGATTACATGAATTATTCCCCTTAGTACTATGCACAGAAGGGAGGAGCCGTATGAGATGAAAATCTCACGTACGGTTCTGGAACGGAGATTCTTTTACAAGAATGAACGACCGTAACGGATGTCCGCTCAATCCGAAGGAAATTATGCAGAAGCTTTACAGAATTATTATGAAGCTACGCGACCAGAAATTGATCCCTATGATAGAAGTTATATACTCTATAACATAGGTCTTATACACACAAGCAACGGAGAGCATACAAAAGCTTTGGAATATTATTTCCGGGCACTAGAACGAAATCCATTTTTACCACAAGCTATTAATAATATGGCCGTGATCTGTCATTACGTGCGACTATCTTCACTATAGAAAGAAGGAAAAAGAGATTAAATCGTCTAGTAAATACTAGAAAAAAATAGGCTTTCTACATATGCATCGTCAAAAGTAACGATTTTTATCAGCTGTAGCAAGGAAAGAAAGGGACTTCGCGAGAACCAAAAAAATCGTAAGAAATAGGTATGGCCTATATACTATACTCTATGGATAAAGAGTCGAATTGATATAGAAAGCACCGTAAAGATCAATTAGTAAGCTATTATTTGGTCAATACAGTTCAGAACTGCTTACTTATGTCATGATATGGAATAAAAAAAGTTAGAAATCAACTTATGTAATAGAGTCGATCTACTAAAGTATTGAGCAGCGGTGTAGCATCAGATCCCAAAGATAGTAAGTTCTTTTTTATTAACGGAAGAAAGTCTTTTTCAAAGATTCTATATATGAAATATGAAATCAAGATAGTTACCTTTCAGAAAATTCTAACGATATCGGGGTATATCTATGCTTCATTCTTCTGAAGGTGGGAGAAAAGAGAAAACTAATCATTGATCCAAATTAGAATTGGAAACTTATGTATTATGTAATAAGCATCTTCTGGTTTATTCAAGATAAAATAGAATAGATTGATGAGAAATCTAATTCAGTTAGCATAGGATAG